ACATGACTTTTTAATTATATTACACAAATATATTTTTATAAAAATCATAAATGCTTTTTCTATCATTTTTTTTACATGACTTTTTAATTATATTACACAAATATATTTTTATAAAAATCATAAATGCTTTTTCTATCATTTTTTACATGACTTTTTAATTATATTAAATGAATTGCCTGAAAAAAGGATTACCTTGATAGGGTAAATTATGTGTGATTATTACACATTCATTATATTTAATAGAATCAAACTATTACTAAAAGAATCAAAATCTTTTGTGCATCATACACTAAAATATAAAAAGATAAGCTAATAAAGCTACTGGGTTCATACCCCATTTATAAAGGTTAATTCCTTTTCTTTTTAATTTTTAATAATTCATCAAAAATTATATTTATAATAATATTAATTATAGGAACTATTATTTCTATTTCTGCTAATTCTTGAATAAGAGCATGAATAGGTCTAGAAATTAATTTATTGGCTTTTATTCCCCTAATAAGAGACAATAAATTAATATCGACAGAAGCATCATTAAAATATTTTTTAATGCAAACTTTAGCCTCCTCTACATTATTATTTGCAATAATTATTTTTATAATAAATTTAAAAATAAATTTTAAAAATATTACAGAAATAATAATTTTTTCTGCTTTACTTTTAAAAATAGGATCCGCCCCCTTTCATTTTTGATTTCCTACAGTTTTAGAGGGATTAACTTGATTAAATTCATTAATATTAATAACATGACAAAAAATTGCCCCTATAATATTAATTTCTTATATTATCATTAAACCATTAATAATCATTAGAATTATTTTATCTAGATTAATTGGAGCTTTAGGAGGATTAAATCAAACCTCTTTACGAAAATTAATAGCCTATTCTTCTATTAATCATTTAAGATGAATATTAATAGCAATATATAACAGAAATTTATTATGAATAAATTATTTTTTATTTTATTCTTTTTTAACAATATTAATAATTTTTATATTTAATTTATTTAAAATTTCTCATATTAATCAATTATTTATATTAAAATTTAATTCAAAGATTTTAATTTTTTTTTTAATATGTAATTTATTATCATTAGGTGGGTTACCTCCATTTTTAGGATTTTTCCCAAAATGAATTGTTATTCAATCTTTAACTTTAAATAATCAATTATTTTTATTAATATTTATAGTTTTAATAGCATTAATTACATTATATTTTTATATTCGATTATCTTATAATGCTTTTATACTAAATTATTATGAAAATAATTGAATAATTTGTTCTTTTTACAATATAAAACTATTTAAAATTTTAATATTTTTTTCTTTCTTTTCAATAATTGGATTTTTCACAACCTCTTCTTTATATTATAATTTTTAAGGCTTTAAGTTAAATAAACTAATAGTCTTCAAAACTATAAATATAAGAGATCTTTTAAGCTTTAGTAAATTATATACTCCTTTAGAATTGCAATCTAATATCATTATTGACTATAAAGCTAATTGATTAAAGAGAATTTTTCTCATAAATAAATTTACAATCTATCGCCTAATTTCAGCCATCTAATCGCGACAATGATTTTTTTCCACTAATCATAAAGATATTGGAACTTTATATTTTATTTTTGGGACTTGATCTGGAATAGTAGGAACTTCTTTAAGCATTTTAATTCGAACTGAATTAGGACATCCTGGTTCCTTGATTGGAGATGATCAAATTTATAACGTCATTGTAACAGCTCATGCATTCATTATAATTTTTTTTATGGTTATACCTATTATAATCGGAGGATTTGGAAATTGACTAGTACCCCTAATACTAGGAGCCCCAGATATAGCCTTTCCCCGAATAAATAATATAAGTTTCTGATTATTACCACCTTCTTTAATTTTATTGATATTAAGAAGTATAGTAGAAAATGGAGCTGGAACAGGTTGAACTGTTTACCCTCCTTTATCTTCTAATATTGCACATAATGGAGCTTCTGTAGATTTAACTATTTTTTCTCTTCATTTAGCTGGAATTTCTTCAATTATAGGAGCTGTAAATTTTATTACAACAGTAATTAACATGCGAACAATTGGAATTACTTTAGACCGAATACCCTTATTTGTATGATCTGTAGCAATTACAGCTCTTTTATTACTTTTATCATTACCTGTATTAGCAGGAGCTATTACTATACTATTAACAGATCGAAATTTAAATACTTCATTTTTTGACCCTGCTGGAGGAGGAGATCCAATTTTATACCAACATTTATTTTGATTTTTTGGACATCCTGAAGTTTATATTTTAATTTTACCGGGCTTTGGAATAATCTCTCATATTATTAGTCAAGAATCAGGAAAAAAAGAAACATTTGGATCATTAGGAATAATTTATGCAATATTAGCAATTGGTTTATTAGGATTTATTGTTTGAGCCCACCATATATTTACTGTAGGAATAGATGTAGACACACGTGCTTATTTCACATCAGCTACTATAATTATTGCTGTTCCTACTGGAATTAAAATTTTTAGTTGATTAGCTACATTATATGGTATACAAATAAATTATTCTCCTGCCATTATATGATCTCTAGGATTTGTATTTTTATTTACGGTAGGAGGATTAACTGGAGTAATTTTAGCTAACTCTTCTATTGACATTATTTTACATGATACATATTATGTAGTTGCACACTTTCACTATGTATTATCTATAGGAGCTGTATTTGCTATTATAGCAGGATTTATTCATTGATATCCACTATTTACTGGCTTATCATTAAATTCTACAATATTAAAAACACAATTTTTAATTATATTTATTGGAGTAAATTTAACATTTTTCCCCCAACATTTTTTAGGATTAGCAGGAATACCTCGACGTTACTCAGATTATCCTGATGTTTATTTAACTTGAAATTTAATCTCTACAATTGGCTCAACAATTTCTATATTAAGCATTTTTTATTTTTTTTGAATCATCTTAGAAAGTTTCTTAACTCAACGTCAAGTTATATTCTCTATTCAATTAAATTCATCTATTGAATGATTACAAAACAATCCTCCTGCTGAACATAGTTATAATGAATTACCTTTATTAACTAATTTCTAATATGGCAGAATAGTGCAATGGATTTAAGCTTCATAAATAAAGTAATTCACTTTTATTAGAATTTATGTCAACATGAGCAAATCTAGGTTTACAAAATAGTACTTCTCCTTTAATAGAACAATTAATTTTTTTTCATGATCATTCCATATTAATTTTAACAATAATTACAGCTTTAGTAGGTTATTTAATAATTATATTATTTTTTAATAATTATATCAACCGTTATTTACTACACGGTCAAACAATTGAAATTATTTGAACAATTTTACCAGCTATTATTTTATTATTTATTGCATTTCCTTCATTACGATTATTATATTTAATAGATGAAATTAATACCCCTTTAATTACTCTAAAAACAATTGGTCATCAATGATATTGAAGTTATGAATATTCAGATTTTATAAATATCGAATTCGATTCCTATATAATACCTAGAAATGACTTAATAATAAATTCATTTCGTTTATTAGATGTAGATAATCGAATAACTATCCCAATAAATTCACAAATCCGCATATTAGTTACTGCTGCTGATGTAATTCATTCTTGAACTATTCCTAATTTAGGGGTAAAAGTTGATGGTACTCCTGGTCGATTAAATCAAATTAATTTTTTAATTAATCGTCCTGGAGTATTTTATGGTCAATGTTCAGAAATTTGTGGAGCTAATCATAGATTTATACCAATTGTAATTGAAAGAATCCCTATTAATTATTTTATTAAATGAATTTCTAATAATTTTTCATTAGATGACTGAAAGCAAGTACTGGTCTCTTAAACCGTTTTATAATAAATTAGCACTTATTTCTAATGAAAAAAAATTAGTTAAAATATAACATTAATTTGTCAAATTAAAATTATTAATATTTAATATTTTTTAATTCCTCAAATATCTCCTATTAATTGATTAAGCTTATTTATTGTTTTTTCTTTAACATTTATAATATTTAATATAATAAATTACTATATTTATAACCCATTATTACCTAAATTTAATTCAATTGGTTCTAAAAATAAGACCCCTTTAAATTGAAAATGATAACTAATTTATTTTCAGTATTTGACCCCTCATCAAATATCTTTAATTTATCATTAAATTGATTAAGAACTTTTATTGGAATCTTAATAATTCCTCTAATATACTGACTAATACCTTCACGTTATAATATAATTTGAAACTTTATTTTAATAAAATTACATAAAGAATTTAAAGTATTGTTAGGCCCTTTAAGAATTAATGGATCTACCTTTATTTTTATTTCTTTATTTTCTATGATCTTATTTAATAATTTCATAGGTTTATTCCCCTATATTTTCACAAGTACTAGACATTTAACACTAACCCTTACATTAGCTTTACCTCTTTGATTATGTTTTATATTATTTGGTTGAATCAATAATACCCAACATATATTTATTCATTTAGTCCCTCAAGGAACTCCTGCTATTTTAATACCATTTATAGTATGTATTGAAACAATCAGAAATATTATTCGACCTATAACATTAGCTGTACGATTAACAGCAAATATAATTGCAGGACATTTATTAATAACCCTATTAGGAAATACTGGTCCTATAATTTCATCCACTATAATTATTTTATTAATTATAGTACAAATCGCCTTATTAGTTTTAGAATCTGCAGTATCTATTATTCAATCTTATGTATTTGCTGTTCTTAGAACTTTATATTCTAGTGAAATTAACTAATGTCAACTCATTCAAACCACCCATTTCACTTAGTAGATTATAGTCCATGACCATTAATGGCTTCAATTGGAACAATAGTTACTGTTTCAGGATTAGTAAAATGATTCCACCAATATAACAACTCCTTATTTATTTTAGGAAATATTATCAATATTTTAACTATATATCAATGATGACGGGATATTTCACGAGAAAGAACATTTCAGGGATTACACACAATCACAGTCACAACAGGTTTACGATGAGGAATAGTTTTATTTATTTTATCTGAAATCTTATTCTTTGTTTCCTTTTTTTGAACCTTTTTTCATAGAAGTCTTTCCCCTACAATTGAACTAGGATCAATTTGACCTCCAATAGGAATTAATCCCTTTAATCCATTTCAAATTCCTTTATTAAATACAGTAATTTTATTAACTTCTGGAGTTACAATTACCTGAGCTCATCATAGATTAATGGAAAACAATTATTCTCAAACTACTCAAGGCTTATTCTTTACAATTTTATTAGGTATCTATTTTACTATATTACAAGCATACGAATATATTGAAGCCTCCTTTACAATTGCTGATTCAATTTATGGGTCTTCATTTTTTGTAGCTACAGGATTTCATGGAATCCATGTATTAATTGGAACAACTTTTTTATTAATTTGCTTAATTCGACATTTAAATAATCACTTTTCAAAAAATCATCACTTTGGATTTGAAGCTGCTGCTTGATACTGACATTTTGTCGATATCGTTTGATTATTTTTATATATTTCTATTTATTGATGAGGAAATAAATAACTATCTATATAGTATAAAAAGTATTTTTGACTTCCAATCATTAGGTCTATTAATTAGTATAGATAATTTTTTCAATTATAACTATTAGTTTTATTATTATACTACTATCAATTTTTGTAATATTATTAGCTTCTATTATTTCAAAAAAAACAATTATCGATCGAGAAAAATCTTCTCCATTCGAGTGTGGATTTGATCCAAAATCTTCTTCTCGTATCCCATTTTCAATTCGATTTTTTTTAATTACAATTATTTTTTTAATTTTTGACGTAGAAATTGCTCTTATTATTCCCATCATTATAATTTTAAAGTTTTCAAATTTAATTATATGAACTATTACAATTATTATTTTTATCATAATTTTATTACTTGGTTTATATCATGAATGAAATCAAGGAATATTAAATTGAAATAATTAGGGTTATAGTTAAATATAACATTTGATTTGCACTCAAAAATTATTGATTATTCAATTTACCTTAAATATGAAGCAATTTATTGCAATTAGTTTCGACCTAATCTTAGGTATACTACCCTTATTTTTAATTGAAGCCAAAAAGAGGCTTATCACTGTTAATGATAAAAATGAATAAAATTCCAATTAAAGAAGTATGATGCTCAAGTAAAGCCGCTAACTTTTTCTATTAATGGTTAAATTCCATTTATACTTCTTTATTTATATAGTTTAACAAACATTACATTTTCATTGTAAAATTAATATATTTTTATTTATAAATTACTAAAAAAAATTAATTATATTCAAAGATTAATTAATCACCATAATATCTTCAATATTATACTCTTATATAAGCTATCTGAATATAAATTTATTAAAAATAAATACAAAATCATAACCCAAAAAATAAAACTTATTATATAAATTTTTAAACTATTATTTTGAATTATTTGATTCAATTGAGAATTTTTAACTAATAAATAATAAAGCTTATAACCCCCAAGATACTCAGATCAACCTTGATCAAAAGATTTTACTATTATTTGACCAACAAATAAAGGATAATTAATAACTCAATAAGTAGAAATATAAGGTATAAATCATATAGAACCTAAAAAATATGAAACCCTATAAATACTTATAGATTTATTAAAAAAAAATAAAGAAATATTAGAAATAAAATATCCTATAAACCCGCCAATGAAACAAATAATTAAAGTTAATAATTTTAAATATTTAGGAATAATTAATGCTATAGGAGTTGAAAAAATTAGTCAACTTAATATTCTACCCCCAAAAACTCTCATAACTAATAATCCTATTATACTTTTCAATATTAATCATCCCTCATCATTTAAAAAATTTAATGAAAAAACATGCAAATCTCTAATCATTGTATAATATATTAAACGAAAAGAATAACAAACAGTTAATCCTGTTGAAAAAAAAAATAAAAAAAATGATAGTAAATTAACATAAGATAAAGAAACTATTTCTAAAATCAAATCTTTAGAATAAAATCCTGCTAAAAAAGGTATCCCACATAAAGCTAAATTAGCTACATTAAAACAAGAAGAAGTTAAAGGTATCATTAAACTTAATCCCCCTATTAACCGAATATCTTGTATATTATCTATATTATGAATAATAATCCCAGCACACATAAATAATAAAGCCTTAAATAATGCATGAGTTAATAAGTGAAAAAAAGCCATCTTATAATAACCTATAGCCAAAATTCTTATTATTAATCCTAATTGACTTAAAGTAGATAAAGCAATAATTTTTTTTAAATCAAATTCAAAATTAGCCCCTAATCCAGATATAAATATAGTTAACCCTGATAATAATAATAAAAAATTACCTACATAATAATATTCTAATAAAATATTAAAACGAATTAATAAATAAACTCCTGCAGTAACTAATGTAGAAGAATGTACTAATGCAGAAACAGGAGTAGGAGCTGCTATAGCAGCTGGTAATCATGAAGAAAAAGGAATTTGAGCTCTTTTAGTTATAGCTGCTAATACAATTAAACCCCCTAAAATTAAAGTTTCACTATTATTTTTTATAAATTCTAAATAAAATACATAATTTCAACTACCATAATTTAATATTCAAGCAATAGATAATAATAAAAAAACATCCCCAATACGATTAGATAAAGCTGTTAATATACCAGCATTATAAGACTTAATATTTTGAAAATAAATTACTAAACAATAAGAAACAAGCCCTAATCCATCTCAACCTAACAAAATTCTAATTAAATTAGGACTAATAATTAATAATATTATAGAACCAACAAATATTAACACTAAAATAATAAATCGATTGATTTTATAATCTGCACTTATATATTCTCCTCTGTATAAAATCACTAAACATGAAATTAATAAAACAAAAGATATAAAAATAAAACTCATTCAGTCTAATAGTAAAGTTATAACAATATTTAATGAATTTATTGAAACTAATTCCCACTCAATAAATAATGTATATTCTCTAGTTAAACAATATAAACCTCCTAAAAATAATAATATACCAAAAAATAATAATATAATAAATCTAATTATATAAATAGATAAATATTTCATAATTTAAAAAGCTTTACCTTATCATTGACACCACAAATCAATATTTTTTTTAAACTATTTAAATATAATCATAAAATACATATATCACTCTTCATAATTAATAAATTTAAAGGAAATCAATGCAAAAATAAAAGCAAAAATTCACGAACTAATCCTCCTCTAAAAGAATAAACCCCCGAAAAAAATCTACCATGTTGTCTATAGGAATATAAATATAAAGTATAAGCAGCACTAAAAAATGATATTAAAGATACTATCAATATAGAAATTCAACATCAACTAATAATTCTATTGATTAAAGTAATTTCTCCTAACAAATTTAAAGAAGGAGGAGCTGCTATATTACAAGAACTTAACAAAAATCATCATAACGTTATTGAAGGCATAAAATTTAATAAACCTTTATTAATAAATAATCTACGACTTCCCAATCGCTCATAACAAATATTAGCTAAACAAAATAGCCCAGAAGAACACAAACCATGCGCAATTATTAAAGAATAACTCCCACATATTCCTAAATATCTTAATGTTATTAAACCTGACAAAACAACTCCTATATGAGCAACAGATGAATAAGCAATTAAAGCTTTTAAATCAGTTTGTCGTAAACAATTCAAGCTTACCAACACTCCTCCTAATAATCTAATTCTAATTCAAATATAATTTATTTTTAACCCAATTAATTGTAAAAAAGAAAAAACTCGTAATAAACCATAACCCCCTAATTTTAATATAATTCCAGCCAAAATTATAGATCCTGAAATAGGAGCTTCAACATGAGCTTTGGGTAATCATAAATGAACCAAAAATATTGGTATTTTCACTAAAAAAGCTAAAATTAATGAAAAATAAAAAATTTCATAATTTAAAATAAAATTTTGTAGTAAATAAAAATTTATAGTTTTAGTAATTTTATATAAATAAAAAATCCCAATTAATATAGGTAAAGAAACTAATAAAGTGTAAAATAATAAATAAATTCCTGCCTGTAAACGTTCTGGTTGATACCCTCATCCCAAAATTAAAAATAAAGTTGGAATTAAACTTCTTTCAAAAAATAAATAAAATATAAATAAATTAATTCTTATAAATGTTAAAACTAACAAAACCAATAGTAAAATAATATTAAATAAAAACAAATTTATATAATTATTAAATTTATAAATTATTTCTCTCGCCATTAATATTAAAGAAATAATCCAAATGGTCAACAAAATCAATCCATAAGAAATTAAATCACAACCAAATAAATAAGAAATTGACATAAAATAATTTCTATATTTATTTATTAAAATAAAAATAAAACTCAATAAAAATAAATAATTTTGAACCATTCAATAACCATTATACAATAAACATAATGGAAACATAAATAAAATTATTATAATAATTTTTAACATTATAATACATTAAATCTTTGAAAATAATCATTACCATGGGTACGAACTAAAGAAACCAAAATAGAAATTCCCAATACTCCTTCACAAACTCTAAAAATCAAAAATATTATGCTAAAAAATAACTCATAATAAATTATATTTAAATAAATAAACAATATTAAAAATAATCTTAAAACCATATATTCTAATCTTAATAATATAGATAACAAATGTTTACGATTAGATGCAAAAGTAAATACCCCTATAATAAACAAAATACTAGAAAAAAATAAAATTATCATCATTAGTTTTAATAGTTTAATAAAAACATTGGTCTTGTAAATCAAAAATAAGATAATCTTTTAAATCAAGAAAAAAGAAACCTTTAACATTAATCTCCAAAATTAAAATTTTTTTTAAACTATTTCCTGAAATCATACAATGATTACTATTAACTCTAATAATTATTTTTAATTTTACTTTTATAAATATAAAACACCCATTAGCTATAGGATTAATTTTATTAATTCAAACTATTATAGTATCTTTAACAACAGGATTAATATCTAAAACTTTTTGATTTTCTTATATTTTATTTTTAATTTTTATTGGAGGAATATTAGTTATATTTATTTATATAACTTCTTTAGCATCAAATGAAATATTTTCCTTCTCAATAAAATTATTATTAATAGCAATCATTATTTTTATTATTATAATAATAATCCTATTTATAATAGATAAAAATATATTAATAAAATATAAAAATTTAGAAATAAATACTATTTACAATTTTAATTCATATATTTTAGAAAATTCTTTATCTTTAAATAAATTATATAATTATCCAACAAATTTATTAACTATTTTATTAATAAATTACTTATTAATTACATTAATTGCAGTAGTAAAAATTACTAAATTATTTAAAGGACCTTTACGTCCTATATCTAACTAATGAATAAACCTTTACGAACAAAACATCCTATTATACAAATTATTAATAATGCATTCATTGATTTACCTGCACCTATTAACATCTCTATATGATGAAATTTTGGCTCACTTTTATTTTTATGCCTAATTATTCAAATTATTACCGGATTATTTTTAGCAATACATTATTCTGCAGACATTAATTTAGCATTTAATAGTATTAATCATATTTGCCGAGATGTAAATCATGGATGATTATTACGAACTTTACACGCTAATGGTGCATCTTTATTTTTTATTTGTATTTATTTACACGTAGGACGTGGAATATATTATGGTTCATATCTATTTACTTCTACTTGAATAGTAGGAGTAATTATTTTATTTTTAATAATAGGAACAGCTTTTATAGGATATGTATTACCCTGAGGACAAATATCTTTTTGAGGAGCTACAGTTATTACTAACCTATTATCCGCAATTCCATACTTAGGAATTGATTTAGTCCAATGAGTATGAGGAGGATTTGCGGTAGATAATGCAACATTAACACGATTTTTTACATTCCATTTTATCTTACCATTTATTGTACTAGCAACTACAATAATTCATATTTTATTCTTACATGAAACAGGATCTAATAATCCCCTTGGATTAAATTCTAATATAGATAAAATTCCCTTCCACCCATATTTTATTTATAAAGATATTGTAGGATTTAGTATTATATTAATAATATTAATTTTATTAGTATTAATTAACCCTTATCTATTAGGAGACCCAGATAATTTTATTCCTGCCAATCCTTTAGTTACTCCAATTCATATTCAACCTGAATGATATTTTTTATTCGCTTATGCAATTTTACGTTCTATTCCAAATAAATTAGGAGGAGTTATTGCTTTAGTTTTATCTATTGCAATCTTATTTATTTTACCTTTTTATCATTTAAGAAAATTCCAAGGAATACAATTTTACCCTATTAATAAAATTATATTTTGATTAATAGTTATTACAGTTTTATTATTAACATGAATTGGAGCACGACCAGTTGAAATTCCCTATATTTTAATTGGACAAATTCTTACTATAATTTACTTTTTATATTTTATATTAACCCCCTTAATTAATAAATATTGAGATAATTTATTAAATTAGTTAATGAGCTTGAACAAGCATATGTTTTGAAAACATAAAATAGAAATTAAATTTTCTATTAACTTTACTAAAAAAAATTAATTAAACTAAATAAATAAAATTTTAACACCAATAATAAAAATTAAATAATTTAAAGAAAAAGGCAAAAAACTCTTTCAAGCTAAATATATTAATTTATCGTAACGAAATCGAGGTAAAGTACCACGCACTCAAATAAATAAAAAACATAAAAATATTAATTTTAAAAAAAAAAAAAAATTAAAAATATCTCTCCCTAAAAATATTACAGAAAACAATATTCTTATAAATAAAATTCTTCTATATTCTGCCAAAAAAATTAAAGCAAAACCTCCACTTCTATATTCAACATTAAACCCCGAAACTAACTCAGATTCTCCTTCAGCAAAATCAAATGGAGTACGATTAGTTTCAGCTAAACAAATCATAAATCACACCAATCCCACAGGTAATATAATAAATAAAAACCAAATAAATAATTGATAATTATAAAATATCAATATATTATATCCTTCAATTAAAAATACAAAACTCAATAAAATTAAAGCTAAACTCACTTCATAAGAAATAGTTTGAGCAACTGCACGCAACCCCCCTAATATAGAATAATTAGAATTAGAAGATCAACCAGCAATTATTACAGTATAAACTCCCAATCTAATACAACAAAAAAAAAATAATAACCCTAAATTAAAAGAAAATAATTTAATAAAAATAGGTATACTTATTCACACTAATAAAGATAAAAATAAAGAAAAAATCGGTGAAAAATAATAAGAAATGTAATTTGATAATAAAGGATAAGTTTGTTCTTTAGTAAATAATTTAATTGCATCACAAAAAGGCTGAACAATTCCAAATAATCCTACTTTATTAGGCCCCTTACGAATTTGAATATAACCTAAAACTTTACGTTCAAAAAGAGTTAAAAAAGCTACTCTTACTAATACAAAAATAATTAATAATAAACTACTAATAATAAATAAAAATTTTTCTATATAAAACAAGTACTATTTGTAATAAAATTACATCCATAAATTCTAAATTTAATACACTAATCTGCCAAAATAGTAATTAATTAAATTCAATATACTAATAATAATTTATTAAATATCTGATCCTTTCGTACTAAAATATTTACAATTTTTAAAGATAGAAACCAACCTGGCTTACACCGGTTTGAACTCAGATCATGTAAGATTTTAAAAGTCGAACAGACTTAAAATTTAAGCTACTACACCTAAAATTATATCTTAATCCAACATCGAGGTCGCAATCTTTTTTATCGATATGAACTCTCCAAAAAAATTACGCTGTTATCCCTAAAGTAACTTATTCTTCTAATCATTAATAATAGATCAATTATTCATAAATTAATGAAAAAAAAAATTAAAAGTTAATTAAATTTTAATATCACCCCAATAAAATAATTTTTATAATTAAAATTAATATCTTCTAAAAAAAATTAATTAAAAAAATTATAAAGATTTATAGGGTCTTCTCGTCTTTTAAATAAATTTTAGCTTTTTTACTAAAAAATAAAATTTTAATATAAATATTAATGAAACAGTTAATATCTCGTCCAACCATTCATTCAAGCCTTCAATTAAAAGACTAATGATTATGCTACCTTTGCACAGTTAATATACTGCGGCCGTTAAATAATTATCAATGGGCAGGTTAAACTTTCTAAATAAACAAAAAGACATGTTTTTGTTAAACAGGCGAAAATTTATTTGCCGAATTTTTTATTAAAACTTATCTTTATAATAATTAAATATACAAATAAATATACATATACTAATTTTATCATTATTATCTTATTTTAAAAATTAAAATAACTATTTTAATAAATATTTAAAATTTAATAAATAATAATTCACATAAAATAAATTATAACAAACTTAATAATAATAACTATTTCTAAATCTATATTTATTAATACAATAATTAATTTTTAAATTTTTATTTTAAAGCTTATCCTATAAAATATTTAAATTAAATAATTATTTAATTATATATTCAATTAAATAATATAAAATTTTTAAATTAAATTTATTTATTAAAAAACTAGATACCTTTAAAAACGAATAACATTTCATTTCCAACATACTATTAAAAATAATTTTGTAACATTAACTATAATAATATATTAACTCTTTTAAAATCAAGAAAATTAATATAATTAATCTTTATTTAATAAACCCTGATACACAAGGTACAATAAATTAAATTTTCTTTTAAAATAAAAATTTTTCAATTTTTCAATTTTCTTATACAATACTAATAAATTATAATTAACATTGTTTTTTCTATTTTTTACTAAAACTTTTATTTTATAAATATTTTTAATAATAAAAAAAAATTCATAAAATTAAATAAATAAAATATAATCAATTTATATTGATTTGCACAAAAATCTTTCCAATGTAAATGAATTACTTTTCTAATTAAGCTTTAAATTGCGTTCTAGATACACCTTCCAGTACATCTACTATGTTACGACTTATCTTATTTTAATATAAGAGTGACGGGCGATATGTACATATTTTAGAGCTAAAATCAAATTATTATTATTATATATAATTTTACTATCAAATCCACCTTCAATAAATATTTCAAATTTATATTCATATAAATAATTTTATTGTAATTCATTTTTACTTAAATATTAGCTACACCTTGATTTGATATATTTTTAAATTAAAAATTATGAAAATTAACTTTTTTATAAAATATTCTAATAACAACGATATATAAACTGATAACAAAATTAAGAAAGATATAACGAGGACTATCGATTATAAAACAAATTCCTCTGAATAGACTAAAATACCGCCAAATTTTTTAAATTTAAAGAACATACTCTATTATTACCTTAGCAACAAAAATACATTTTAAATAATAGGGTATCTAATCCTAGTTTATATTTAAAATTTTTAAGTTTCAATCATTTATCTATATAAAAATTTCAACAATTTAAAAATTTCACCTAATAAATTCATCAATATTTAAATATAATCAATCTAACTTTAACTAATTAAATTTATTTGTATTATTAGTATAACCGCGATTGCTGGCACAAATTTTATCAATACTAAATATATTACTATTTATAAATTTCTTTAATTAACAATATTAATTATTGAAAAAAAAATCATTTACTATTAAAATAAATAAAAATCACACACAAATTTACATATAAATTAAACTTATAACAAATTTTAAAGCCAAAATAAAACTTTATTATAAATAATAAAAATTAATAAATATATTAATATAATTAATTAATATTTATATTTTAATATCTTTAATTAGTAATTAATAAATATAAATTTTATAAATAATAAATAAAGTAAATAATTAAATTTAAGTACTATCTCCTACAATTGTAAAAATATATATTCCCCTAATATAAATATTTTTATATATTATTATATACTTACACTTAAATAATATAATAAACTAACTTATTAAAATTTATATACATTTTAATATCTTTAATTAGTAATTAATAAATATAAATTTTATAAATAATAAATAAAGTAAATAATTAAAT